TTCTTTTCTAATTTTATAAATTCTAATTATTATAAGATATATTGAATTTTGAAATAATAATATAATAATAACATAACAGGTACAAACAATAAATCGAGGTACCCATTCTATGACAACTTTCAGCTTTCCCTCTATTTTTGTGCCTTTAGTAGGCTTAGTATTTCCGGCAATTGCAATGGCTTCTTTATCTTTTCATGTTCAAAAAAACAAGATTCTTTAGATCCGAGGTAACCCTATATCTATATCTATACCCTCCAATTGTTTCAAAACTTTGATTTGTATCATAAAATAGATATTGATATTCATTTATTGAAATATGGTATAATATGTGATTATGTGATTATGTGATTTTCGCTGAGCAAACATAAACATAAAAAAGCACAGGGCCCCCAGGCCCGCTGACACAAGATATATAGTCAATGGAAGATTCGTGTATTTAGATGTATAGTGGGATTCTATAAGGTATGCTATTTTTTTAGATCTAACCAATTTGATGACTTATTCCTAAGGTTCACATCAAACTAGTGCTAGTTGATGAGAGTTATTTCGTAAATAAAAAAGTAAAGTCAAATTAATTTGAGGTAGTCTCTCAATTCCAATAAAATACAATCGAATCGAGTATGAGTTGGCGATCAGAACATATATGGATAGAACTTATCGCGGGGTCTAGAAAAATAAGTAATTTCTGCTGGGCCTTTATCCTTTTTTTAGGTTCATTGGGATTCTTATTGGTTGGAACGTCCAGTTACCTTGGACGAAATTTGATATCCTTTTTTCCTTCTCATCCAATCATTTTTTTTTCGCAAGGGATCGTAATGTCTTTCTACGGACTCGCAGGTCTCTTTATTAGTTCCTATTTGTGGTGCACAATTTTTTGGAATGTAGGTAGTGGTTATGATCGATTCGATAGAAAGGAAGGCGTAATGTGTATTTTTCGTTGGGGATTCCCTGGAAAAAATCGTCGCATATTGCGTCGATTCTTTATAAAAGATATTCAGTCCATTAGAATAGAAGTTAAAGAGAGTATTTATGTTCGTCGTGTTCTTTATATAGACATCCGAGGGCGGGGGGCTATTCCCTTAACACGTATTGATGATAATTTGACTCCAAGAGAAATTGAACAAAAAGCTACCGAATTGGCCTATTTCTTGCGTGTACCAATTGAAATATTTTGATAACTGGTAGATTCCCGCTTTATCAGGAGATAAAAACATAAAAATCTCCTCCTTTCTAGAACATAACTGAAAACAAAACTCTTACTTTTTTTTTATCATTTTTCTTTTTTGTTACTTAATGACCAACACAAAAATGATAATGGCCAATCAGTGAATTTTTTTGAAATAGTAGAGATAAAAATAAGGGGTTGTTTCGTCTCAAAATCTTACTAATATTCATTAACATTAATTAAGGGAATCATTCATCGAGAGGAAACTCTTGTTTCAAATTTAACCTAATTCTGATTCAGATATTGTTTCCCGATATTTTTTTAGTATTTCTTTATTCGAAGTGGATTCTTAGTCAATTTCTCTATTCTTTCTAGATTCAAAAACTAACCAAAAAATCCTAAACCAAATAACTAAATAAAAGAGATTCCTAGGTTCCATACCTTGTATAGAATATAGAACTCATAAGTGAAAGAAACATTTAATCACATAAAGTGGACGAATGGGGTTGGTTGATTAACAATTCACAGAGGAAAAAATGGCAAAAAGGAAAGTATTTCCGCCTCTGGTATATCTTGCATCTATAGTATTTTTGCCCTGGTGGCTTTCTCTCTCATTTAAAAAAAGTCTGGAATATTGGGTTACTAATTGGTGGCATACCGGTCAATCCGAAATTTGTTTGAATGAGATTCAAGAAAAGAATATTATAGAAAAATTCATAGAATTGGAGGAACTGTTCGTCTTCGACGAATTGATCGAAGAATACTCAGAAATACGTCTACACAAGCTTCGTATAGGAATCCAACAAGAAACGATCCAACTAATTAAGATACACAATGAGGATCGTATTCAGACGATTTTGAACTTCTCGACAAATATAATATGTTTTGTTATTCTAAGCGGGTATTCTATCATTGGTAATGAAGAACTTGCTATTCTTAACTCGTGGTCCCAGAAATTCCTATATAACTTAAGCGATACAGTCAAAGCTTTTTCTATTCTATTATTAACTGACTTATGTATCGGATTTCATTCACCCCACGGTTGGGAATTAATGATTGGCTCTGTCTACAAAGATTTTGGATTTGTTCATAATGATCAAATTATATCTGGTCTTGTTTCCACCTTTCCAGTCATTCTTGATACAACTTTTAAATATTTGATTTTTCGTTATTTAAATCGAGTATCTCCGTCACTTGTAGTTATTTATCATTCAATGAATGACTGATAAAAAATAAAAAATCCACTGATATTAATCTAATAAAATGAAAATTAGAGCTCTTGTTATTTTGTAGTTGTACATAAACAAAGTATTGAAAATCGTACTTACGTTTTCT